TTCGTATCGAAGAGTAGCTAGAGATTGTCAGCTGATGGAATAAGACTCCCTTTGAATGAACTGCCTTCCTCGGCCGGGCAAGCTCTTTGCTGGTTTCCTTTGGACCGAGGGAAGGAGCCTACACAAATAGCCAGGAGCGTAGCGCACTCGCGGGATCAGAGGCTCCTAGCTACTGATGTTGGCATCGCTCTCTTCGGTTCAAGCAAAGGCAATATATTGCGTATGAGAGATTGGCAATTAATTCTTTAACTGTAAGGTTAAGGGCGGCACGTGCGATAAGTAATAAAGAAAGCAAAGAGGCATAAGGCATAAGTTGAATAGGCATAATAGCCCGCCTTCCATCAGTAATAGTAAAGCCTGCGAGCCGGTTTCGCCAGGGGTTGGTTTATACGTACGCGAACCACTATGGAAAGTAGTAAAAACAAGAACAACAGGAAGAGGAGCTGACAGCCTTTACTTACTCGTCCTCTGTTTCTGAACCTACCTTATAATGGAATAGCCGACCGGGAAAGATCTCTGAACAACTTGCAGGAAAAGGTCGAGAAAAAGCTGTCAAACCTGGGTTTGGTAATCCACAACGAATTGAATGCTGTTGTCAGGAAGTGGGGGCTTTAGCCCCGGTGTACCAGAGTTTAGTACCCCGAGAAGGTAAGAAGCTAAGGGCTAAGAAGAAGCCGAAGTCCAATGAGACTAGGAGAAAGATCTGATCGAGCACCTTTCAGTTGCATGAAAAGACGGATCTTAAAGCTTCTAAACCGCGTTTTGGCTCCTTAGAAGGAAGGTCATTGTCTGGTGGCTTAACCCACGAGATCCATCTGAGAACACGCTGTGGATTGAGATCATTCATCGAACCAAAGGCAAGGCAGCACTCTCCCATGAGTTTTCTATGCCACTGCATCTGAGCAACACTAGGCAGAAAAGTACCCTCAATAACTTCCTTGTTACGTGAACACCACACAATCCAGCACCCAAGAACGAAGCTAAGAAGAGAAAGATGAGATATAGCAGGATCTAGCACATTAGTGATCACCCATTCTTCCAGCGTACTGCCAAAGAAAGACTCATCACAATCAGTACCCCGTAGCTTGAAGCTAAAATCCTTCGCCCACATGCAATCACGTAGGACATGGAGAGTAGTTTCCTGGGTCATACCACAGCGAGAGCACATCGGGGAATCAGCTATGCTACGCTCAAAACGTAGCGTATTGGTATGCAAGCGCTGCCAATTAACCAATCAAAGGAAAAACTTGAATTTCTGAGGGATAGGCAGCTTCCACAATCTCAACCAGCACTTTCTAGGATCTGGAGGATAGGGGACCCTTGAAAGAAATTCAAACCCCGGTTTCACTGAATACTTACCCGTAGTAGATTCACCCCATATGAGGATATCCTGAAAATCAAGGGAACGAGGCAACGGGACAGCTTGAATACTAGCCACAACCTCTCCTGGAAGATGAGTGCGCAAAGTGGACAGGTTCCATGCATGAAAATCTGAAAGAACATCAGCAACCTTCAAGTTCTGGTCATGCTCATCAATATTCGAAACTAAGTATCGAAGAGAAGTATCTCCAACCCACCTATCATACCAAAACGAAACCTGCCTACCATTACCAATCCTCCAAGCAAAACCATCCCGAAAATAAGGCATGGCATGCTGGATGGCTCGCCAACAAGGAGACGCAGCAGAATAAGCTCTACTATCCAGAACCAAGGAGCCAACACAATACTTACCACCCAAGACCTGAACCCAAGGTTGACCCTCCTTGGAAAACCAAGGACCAAAGCAACTTTCCAAGCAAGGCAATATTATTCTCCCGCGCCATACGTAAACCGAGACCCCCATGCTCTTAAGGCTGCAAACCGACTCCCAATTTAACAAATGAATACCCTTACGGTTCTCCATGGAATCCCAAAGAAAATTACGGCATAATCTATCAATCTCAGAGCATACCCCCGAGGGCAGCCAACAAGTTTGCATCGTGTACAAGGGGATAGTGGAGAGAGTGGTCTGAACTAAAGTGTGCCTACCAGCTTTATTCAACAGATTGGCCTTCCAACTTTGCAAGCGGGAGTGCATTTTATCCAACACATTCTCTTATAAGCAGCTTTGCTATTACAAGCATGCAAAGGAAGACCTAAGTAGGACCCCAAATCAGACGTAAAACGGAGACCGAAATGATGCTTGAGCAAGGCTTTATGAGCATGGGCAGTATACGGAGAAAGAAAAGCACGAGATTTCTGCTCATTAACAACCCTCTTTTCTTGCTGACGCTGCTGCCTCACAACCGGCATGCCCTCCACCTATTACTGTTGGTTTTTTAAGGTAACGGATCAGGAGCCGGAATGGATGGGATAGAATGAGGTAACAAATCTCTTCTTACCTGCTACTGCGATCAATCGGAGATTCTTTCAACCTTCTCGGAAAACCCTTACCCTTATCTTAAGGCTTCGTTCTTCTCTTGGGTTCAAGTAAGGGGCTTGCAAATGGAATTCATCCCCTTATTGGGCATTCCTAACGTCATGCCCTTGCATTCTTTATCGGGCTAAAGCCCTTATTCAAAGCCTTTTCGTTTCTAAGAGCTAGGCAAAGCCCTTTCTTAAACAAGAGTTTAGGGCAACTCGGCCACTCTCCCCTTTCCCGGCCAAGGCCCCCCTCTCTGGACTTCGAAGGGAGTCGTTAAAGAATAACGAACGACTAGGGCTTTGAACTCCCTTGGTAGGCAACCTACTGAATTGCGGCTACAGGCCAGCTAGGCTTTCGGTGAAACCCTCGTTCCTATAACGAGAAAACCCACTAGTTTTTCCAAGAAATTAGACTATCCTCTCCCCCAATGGACCCAAAGGCAAATGCCCCTTTCCCGGGCTAGATTGAAGCTAATAGAATATAACGATCAGAACAGGAATCACCCTAAACTATGGTTTGACAGCCTTTTCTCGACCTTTGAAACAACATTTGAGGAAGAGAAGGAGATAATCCAACTCTAAAGCATCCAGTCCGTAAGCCAATCATTGAATTCATGCCCCGATCTCTGCTATAGCGAGAAGAAGGAGTTCTTGCCCCGTCACCTTATTAAATAGGACACCTTTCTCGACGTTTGTTCAAGATCACCCTCTGAAACAACATTTGAGGAAGACTGCTATTAGTCCTCGCAGGCAGAATCTCCTTAATCGCCCTACATGCTGGAAACCTAATTCGATTCAAACCCTGTAAACTAACCTCTTAAAAGGTATATTACGTAGACAGAAGTCGAAAGGAAGGGAAGAGAGTCGTAAAGCCAAGAAAAGAGGAAGAAAGCCTAAAGCCATGAACTGGAATTGACAAAAGAAAGAGCAGCTCCAGGTGAACCAACTCTCTTCTGGAGTTAACTACCTATTCCTTCTCTTCTTTTCGGACTACTTTCTTTCTTGGGCAGCTAGGTGAGGGAAAGACGATTTCAGAAAGAAAACAGGAGAAGGAAGACTGATTCCCAACTTACTAAATAGGGTAGGGTTACGATCTAATCGCATTTTTTCCGTCGCCCTAAGTGTTAACGGGGGGAACCGGGTTATTAGGCAACAATGGTCAATATAAGAGTTCCGATGATGAGCTGCCTATCTCGCTGTGAAGCTTGCGCCTCTTTTCATTAAACTTCTATTTTCTGGACATGTTCTTCACATCCTCGATTCTAACTATAGGATAGAGTAGAACCGAAACACTCTGCTCTGTCAACGATATAGATAGAGTGGAAGTGAACCTAGAGAAAACCCAGAGGAGTTTGATAATGAAGAACGTTCCCGCTGCCCTATCTCTAGTGTAGTGGTGGTGTAGCGCGTTAAAGAGATCAGTCTCATCCATATCAATAACCAATATATCTGCTATGAGTGAATCTACTCTGGCTCGGGGTGAAACAACCACTGCGATTGCCTTTGACCATACCTTTACCTATGCCTATATTATCGAGTTTCGGATCCAGAGCGAGTAGTTTCTTCAGTAGAGCCGGTTGATTCCGGCGATTCTGTTGATGAAGCAGTCAATGAAGAAAGACATGATTGAGTCAGTCGAAGAAGCAGTCGATGATCAGTTCTCTACCGGGACAAAGAAGATGATCACCAGCAGAGAAAGCAATTCGAACTTCTTATCTTTCTTTTGTAAAAGCTAACCTAACGGTCTATCGCTACGCCCCTGTAACTAAGCTAAGGGTTAGAGTTAGTATACTGTTAGGTTAGTCGAAAGGAAGTCGTAAGGTAAAAGCTAACCTAACGGTCTATTTTGACCCTGTAACTTACCTAAAGGGGCCTAAGGGTAAGAAACGTTAGGGCTTTAGCCCGGTAAACGACTGATGTTTTAAACAATTTATTATACCGTAATTTTTGGCATCAATGAAATTACCGAAGGACAGTTCATTTCAAATGTCCAACTTTCATGAAAACCCGTGAAAAAAGGCATAAAGTCAATTACCTTAGCCAAGTGAACTCCCGATACTACTGCGGAAATTCGCTCTGTGTCTACCGCTTACAGCGCCTTCCCCTCCCTACTACGGTAACCTTCTTTTGCCATCTAGACCGACTCACCGCCCTTCTTTCGCGGTATACTTGAAATTTTTTTGAGTAGCGCGCTATTGCTATAGCTTAGGGCTTCTATCGCGTTGTTATAGCGGCTCTTCCTTCCCTTTCTCGCTGAGCAAGCAGGAGAAAGCAGAAAACCTCCAATAGTGGAATCTCTTTGCTTCACTTTTCTTCTCAACCGGGGAAGATACCCTTTGGAGCCATTCCTTAAGGGGGTTTTTCTGGGTTATATATTTCCTAGCCCTGCTAATCCTAATATAATTCCTTGAGGCAGTCTTAGTGGGAGCTTTCGTAAGAGCCTTCCTTGGAGGAGTCCCTGTACCTTAGGCTAGCGGATAAGCAATCAGGTAAGCGAGCGGGTAAGCTGTTACCCCCCAGTCCTAGGGTAAGCAAGCTCAATTACAGTACTACTTCCAGCGATCCACTTTCCTTTCCTGGTGGGGTCAGAACCTTTGAGCGTGGGATATGATCACAAGATTCAATTGAGTCCTCCTTATGAAGCATGCTTATCAGAGGTAGCATCTTGTCTAGTAAGAGTAAGAGATTGCCCTGGTAAGTCACATACCCCAGCTTATGTTATCCATAAACCGAGTAGAAGTATAACTGGAAGTCCCCCCATTCTTTGCCTCAGCCTGGGAAGCGTGAAAAAAGATCATTCATCCCTAAATCTCGCACTCAATCGAAAGCAGGTTTCCATACAGGGGTTCCCTACGAGGGTTCTGAGAGCTTGGGTGGGGCACTAGTTAGTTAGTTAGGTTCCCATGAAAGTAGCTTTCCAGCCGTTGGGAGCTCTATTAATCCAGCATGCATTTCCATTACGTACGCCTACAAGCCGTTTAGAGTCTTGAGGTAAGCCCCCCCTTATGCCTTTTAAGGAAAATGATAGGAAAACCTGTGCTTCGAAGGTGATAGCCAGAAGTCGCAGAGTCGGTTTTCGCTGATCCGCTGCTATATCTAGCCCTTTTCGGAGGATAGATTCTATTAAGAATTAAGACCCAAAGAGTCGTTGGCCGAACAGGAAGAGGATTTTTAGTTACCTACACATGCTTAGGGGGAAGATTTTAGATGGGTTTGAATTGCGCAAGGAATCGATTGAAGACTGAGCGAGTAGCAAAGCAGTTGCAAGCAAGTAGGAGTCCCAAACTAAGACTAACATAGTAACTGCTATTAATATTAACTCACCCCCTTTTGAACTCAATTCCTTAATTGTACTATTCAACCAAGTTCCCGAGGCTTATCCGAAGGAGAAAACGGTTCCTCATCCCTCGATATAAAGAAGTTTAGAAGGCAAGAATTATAAGCATTCGGGCCTCTAAAGCAAGATGAAAGTGTCCTGCTGGATAAGAAGACCTAAAAGACTAAAGAAAGGAGCGGAGCTGTAAAGGAGAGGGAATCCACCTTTCAACTGCCAACCATGGGAACTGACTTATGAATCTAACCTTTTTGAATAAACGTGAGAACCCCGTCGGGTTCAAATCCTTGCGATTCTTTCTGTGCGCCGGGGATAAAAAAACCTATAGGCGAGGGCTCAAACCTCAACCTCTTTACCCAGAAAGAAAATAGTAAACCGGGACTGTTGACCAACGACTGGGACTGGCTTTGCCTTCCCTATGCTAGCTTTCGTGCTCCCCTTTCCATGCCATCAAAAAAAGTGAATTCAAAGACGCGAAAATGACTAAGAAAATCTTTTATTTTTTAAACCTACTATTTTCAGTCTCGTTTGAATCGTTAGAACCTTAGGAAGGGAAGGAATGATAGTAAAGTTTCAGATCCTTAGTTCCTGCGGAGCACTTGTTCAGAGGGAAAGGCTGTAGGGAAGGCTCGCTTGCCGGTGAAGCGAAGCATTCCTAGGTCTAAGCCATAAGCTTTTTTCTTTACTTATGATTACTTAAAGGCAAATGAGAATCCTAAGCCATTTGGGAAATAGACTCACTATTCTATTCTCTTCCTCCAAGGAAAGCAGCATATTTAAGCAAGAGGTTCTCGTGGGATGGAGCTAGAGGTGACGTGGCAGAAAGAGATCTATTTCGCTAGCCCTACCATATATATAATAGGATTCCCAACGAATAGACACTCTCTTTAAGTAGTCCTTTCTTCTTTGAAGAAGTAGTGCTTTCCCATATGGATTGAAAGACTCAGGCTAATGGATTTCCCTTGACCCAGCTGGATTGACCGAAGATAGAGCATATTCTTAAGTGGAAGAATTGAGAGTACTCTTCCAAAAGCCTATTCAATAAAGTAGTAGTACATGTACAGGAGGAAAAAGGGTGGGTAATTTTTTTTGAATATGCTAGCTTGCCCTTGCCCGCTTGATCTCCTAAAAGGTAAAGAGATTGGCTTTCCTTTCTTGCTTGCCTTAAGACTTTTTTTCGGCGTAAGACTGGAGCGACATGGGTTTACCACAGGAACTAGATGCCTTTAGCACTCGTATACAAGCTGGATGGAAACTCCCCTTCTGCAAGACCGACTAGGGATGCAACCTATGGTAAAACCTCGAGAGAGGCTACGCCAGTATCAAAAAGTACTTTTTAGGAAAGCCACCAGCTATATCAAAAAGAAGGAAAGACGAGATTCTTTAAGAAAAGTTTCGCTTCGCTCTCAACCGCTACCACTAGCCGGAAAGGAAAGTAGGTTTCTTCTGAGCTTGCTTGCCGACAATTTGATCTGCGACACTTGTACCGCTCCGTGGGCTTCACTTCATGCTTACACCTGTTGGGCGGGGGCTTCACAATCCAGAACTTCTCTTTCTCAGCTCCTTCCTTGGAGTTAGCAGCGCAAGGGACAGAACTAAGGGATCCTTTCTTGACAACTTCCGCGAAAGATAGCACCGGAGCTCTCTTGTCCAATATAGGAGAAAAGATAGACGAAATCCCTCTTTTCTCTATGAAAGTACTTTTTCCAAGACTTCTTTCACTTTCAGTGCCTCGCTCCACCACCGCTTCTCTCCATTCTTTCTTGTCTCAAGGGGGCCTCATTCAATCTCGTATTGCAGAAAATCAAAGAATTTGAGGCTTCGGAAAAGATGCTCGCACAGGCATGGTCTTCCAGTCTACTCTTTTGAAGAGAGTCAAAGAACCCGCAATTCCGAGGGAAGGAGCCTCCTCGATTGACAAGCATAGCTTTGATAGCTGCTTTATTCGCCTGTGAACCAGGAATTGATTAAAAAATAGGAAGCGAGCCATAAGCAGTGATAGGCTCCCTACCATCCCTTTCTTTTCTTCTCCCCCCAACTTTATTCACTTCGCGGTAAACAGAGACTTTCCAATAGCCAGCACCTTTCAGCTTTCCAGTTTACCCAATCAACGCCCTCCATCCATCGGCAATCCGTGTACTCATTCTCTCTTATCCTCGCTACGCTCCTTCTTCTTATGTCTATCGCTACGCACCTTTCTTCTTCTTATCTTTCTTTTGTAAAAGCTAACCTTTAGGTTACAGGTCAAGTAAACGACTTCTGTAAGCGAAATAGAGTGTTTTATACCCTGACAAAAGACAAAGAAAGGGAAATAGGCTACGCCGCTTAAAAAGAGGTTTTCCAACAATCCAAATGGTCATAGAAAGAGCTTGCCTTCCTTTATAAATATATATTTATTATATATGATAATCTAAGGGTCGCCTAATCCCACAAGCGGATTAAACCCTTTTTATTTTAATAGTTAAAATGACTTTTACCTGGTGTAAAGGTATGAGTAATATTCTTAGGACTCATAGAACACCTTATTCATTCAACTGTCCTTTCAAGCAAGATTCGCAAGACAGTTAGAAAGAGAGGTATTCCTTCGCAGTTGAAATTATTCCTACTCCTGCTTGCTTTGCTTCCGCTGCACTATAGGGAAAGCCCGGGGGAAAACCCACCACTATGGGAGAACCCCCATCAGTAGGAACCTAGGAAGACTTGGTTCTTTCGTCGTTGGACCTGTCTGGCTAACGTTCATATGTCCCTAAAGCCCCAAGGTAGCCATCTCTTTGGCAGGATGTACTAGGGTAGCTGTCCCTTGTCCTAACCCACGGAGCGGTAAGGAGCGCAGCCTTCTACTACCATGGACGAGGATACGCTAAGGCAACGTCCAGTTGGCTGCCCTTAGACAAGAAAAGCTAAGGCAACGCCTAGTTGGCCGAGCAAGGCTAAGGAGCGCAGCTCCGTCCTAAGGCAACTTTGGTTGAATTCTAGAGACAGGTTAGTCAACCTTCCTTCTACTACTACCTCTTACTAGAGAGAGAAAGAGCGTTGGAACTTGCGTCAGTTGAGTTTACGAGACTAAGGAACGAAGCTGCTTTGCTGAGTTTACGAAGCGAAGGCAGAAGTCAGCTTGACTGAGCATAAGCGGGGAGCAAAAAGTGTTTGGTTTTCTTTTTGGCGTGAGACGTTCCCCAACTCTTTGATTGACCGCCCCCGCCTGATCATTCAATTGATTTTATTTTTTTGAATGGGAAAGGTCATTTTTCCTTGAGGAATATAATAACGAACGGAGAAAGAAAACGAAACATCGTTCGAGTGGGGGCTCATCAGACCCCGCCCCGAGAAAGCATGACCAAGGAATAATGGGATTCTATACCACACGACCGACCCCTAAAGGAATAGGCCTAGCCACCTCGTAACAACTGTATATCATAAACAAAGTAGGTTTCTGCTACGCTTTGGCTCGTTCCGTGCTTATGCATTCTACTCGCTGTCTACTCCACTCGTCACCACTGGTTCTATGAATTTTCGATTTTTTTTTTAAGGATCATTCTTTCTATACGATACGATGCCCCCGTACACGAAATAAGTAGCAAACGGGGGACAAAGGTTAGCTATCAGAACCTGGCCCGTCCTGGAACATTGGCCCAACGAAGTTTAGACAGTTCAATCAGGAACCACCCCATTTCGGGAATAGAGAACACACTTTATAGATCCATCCAATGTGCCTTTTGCTGAGCGTAACGGGAGGCCCTTCTACCTCTCGTTTGCTTCTCATTCTTAATTATTATTTCATTAAAGAAAAACGGGGACCCCACGGAGCGGTGCCTATGTCTTCGCTTCTTTCCATGTTGTGTTGAGGGGAATATGGATCAAGTGACATCGTTTCTTTCTTGGGCGGATAGACATGAAATGTCCAAGAAAGAAAAGAGGCGATCTTATTCGTTAAAAGAAGATTCTTCATCTTCCTTCATCTGTTCAGCACTGACTGTTTGAGGGATTCATTCACTGTTGAGGGAGTGGAGTGGACCGATCACCGGACCTGGTTCCAACCCGGTCTGCCCTGCCTCAGCCAACTATCTCCTTAACACCTCACCCGAGCGATCTAGACCACTCGACATGTGATATATAATATCCCTCGTGTCTCCTACAGCCTACTTGTTCCCCTAGGGGAAGGAGCTCTAGTTCTATGTAAGGCAAGCCAGTCTCTATCTGTGTTACCCGTGACTCACTGTTAGAAAAACTGTTCCGTGACAGATTCGATTCTAGGCTACTGTCTTTCTGTAAGGAAAGCTAGTGTCATATGGATATATACTTCCCCAAGCAATAGCGAGCGAAGCCGGCAAGCAAGAGATAGAGGCGAGCCCCGTCGATCGACTCTCGCCCTGAAGCGAGCAAAGCAATTAGCCGTGTTCCGGTAACATGGAACAAGATTTCAAGACACTGTTCTCGCTCCGCTTTGCTTCCCGTTGGTCACCTCTCACACCTCTTAGTCGAGCTACCAAGCTATTCTACCCTCTCGCTACGCTCGAGCTTCCGCTGGTCGCCTCTCGTTATCACTCGAGTCACCGCTTACGCCCCTCTCCTGTAAGTCTTTCTATTTAAAGCGAGCTGCTTCACTCCTCTCAAAATATCTTAAGAGAAGAAAGATCTACGCTACAAAAAAAGGAGCGAGCGGAGAGTCAAGTTAATATCTTGAAATCAGCTTCGATATAAGTTGGATGGATAGTTTTTTAGGTCAAAAAAAGCAGGGAGACGGAAATGGCCGTTACTTATAACTTACGTAATGAGATGAAGGAAACAATATTCTATAAAGCATCAAGCTAGGCATGCTTACCTGACTCTCGGGCTTTCTTGCCCATTTGAAGTTGAAGATTTCCGAGCATTTGAACAAAGAGGAAAGGAGCCTATTAGTAGTAAAGAAACCTCTTACTCTTCATCCAGATGCCAGTCACTCTTAAGGGAGTGTAAAGGGTACAACCAACTGGAAGAGAAAATGAAAGGGAAAAGACCGCTGTAGGACGGAAGCTATACAGCGGAGAAGAATCCACTCCGGGTCGGAGGAGCGCCTTTTAGTAGAAGAAAAAGACAAGTAGATATCGGCAAAGATAGATAAGGGGATCAGCACTATGAGATAAAAAAAGACGGGCGGTATGTCCAGCACTAACGGTATGTCTCCTTCCATTACGACCATCATACATAAGACTTTGGGCCTTACGGAGCGCCAACAAGTAGTGGGATACTACCGGTGGGCCCGTAGATGTAGGAAGGCGGCCTGCCTGCTAACCGAACTGCGTAACAAAAGCTACTCCTTGTTGGTTTAAGATAGGTCTTGGTCCGATTCACCTATGTCAAACCAGACGGGTCGTTCGTTCGTGTGGTTCGGAACGCTCAGGATTTCTTGATCTCGATTGATTCGATGCGTCGTAGATAGAATGGAGTCAGCTGTTTACAGAGCGTCTTCGACTCGCATGTGTTAAGCATATAGAGAAAGTAGCATGATGGGAGCTTCTTAGCGCTTAGGCCACCACCTTTATCTGATATTACCGTGGGAAGAGAATCAATTCATTCCGATCGGGCTTTTCCTGGTAAATGTCGGAGATTGCCGGATATGAGCTTCTAGTAGCCCTGCTTCCAACTGCGCTTATTCCGACCGTGGCAAGAGATTCTTAATCTTAAACGGATCCATTTATTTCACTCGTCTCCGCACCAATGCGCTCACTCCTGGGAAAAGCATGCCATGAATGACTCTTGCCCTCGGCTCACTTCTCCTCTTATTCTTCTTTTTCACATGAGACCCTGAGTTCAGAGTTGAAGGGCTGAAATCACTTGTGAAAGTGGAGGGATTTACTGGTTTCACACAAAAGCCAGGAATGAGATAACTCGATCCATTGGGGAGTAGTTTTCCTTTAGGCCGATTTTGATCCCCCATCTACGTATACATAAATGTTGAAAGCTAAGAGTCTTTCCTGGTAGGAGGTGCTGTAAGCAATTCAGTCTTGAAGTGACTTTCTAGTTTCATTCCCAGAAAGTATACCTCTATTCCCCTTACGTTTATGTTCTGCCTAGCCGCAAACTAGTTGTCCCGCTAGTGGGATTCATTGTAAGAGGAGAAACTGGTAAAAATATATATAGATAGTCTCTATCGGCCGTTTTACTACCTTATTCTTATTGGCTGGCCTATTTGATTTTTACCCTATTGACTCATATGGAGAAGGACTGGCACTTTCCGGAGAGCTTACCTTAGCACAGGCTTATAAAAGGCCTTTGCTATTGCTATTGAAGGAGAATGCGGAAGGAATCCTATCTCCAAAAGCAACTCAAATTGTAACTGGATCTGGGGAAGGGGAAATAGCACTCGCTGGAAGGGACGACTACTGCAATAACAAGTGCTGATACTATCTTTATTATCCCCGGGAAAGTCAAGGGTCCGAAGGAGACGAATCTGCTATCCTAAAATTAAGCTAACATGCCTAGATAGAGCACTATTCATTAGAATAGCCCCTTACATAATATCTAGCTAAGAAGGAGTCCCCCGGAGAAGGAATGGAAGGCGATTTAACATAAATTCCGGTGAGAAGCACTTCAACTACAACTTCTAATATATCTCACACTGTATAGCTTGTTCTCTAACCTTTACTCGTACTTTATAACTTTCTTGCCCTTCCTTTCGAGAGAGAAAGAAGAGGTCTATTTTTACCTGCTTGCCTAAGCTTTTTGTCTAACCCGACGTAAGGCACGTGCCTAATAAACTATCTTCATTTTGTCTTTCGAACTGCCACTGTTTTTCAAACTCACCTGCTTATTATACTAACTAACTTAAGTTAGATAATTCGATTAACTCATATAAACTTTCTTTCCTCCTTAAATCATTAAAGGAGATAATTAAAAGACTAGCCTTTTCCCCTTACTCCAGCAGGAAATTTGCAACTAATCCCCTCATAAACAACCCTTACTGCATCAGTCAATTAGAAAGTAGTCCACTCATATGGGACAGCAGCTCAAACTGGATCGAAAGAAGAAAGACAGGAATTTGAAAAAGCTAGCTTGATAAGATCCAACTTTCTTTACACTGGCTGGCTACACTCACTGACTTCCCTAATCTCCCTCCCCCTGTCGTGTCGGTATTTAATACGTACCTCTCTTAATCTGAAGTAGCGAAAATAGCCCTGATCAAGGTGCGTGCGGAAGAAATGCTTGCTCTCAGCTTTATGTTAGCAAGACTCCGTTGCTATTGGACTTGGCTAGTAAGCCAAGATAAGATGGAAGAAGTCTTAACTAAGCCAAAACAAAAGGCTAGCGAACGAGGAGAAAAATCAGCTCTTGTTTGGTTCTATCTTAATATAAAGAAGAAGATCCCACGGGCGCATCTGTATTTATTTACTAGGCTCTTCCTTGCCTTGGAAAAGATCACAATGTTTATTCCTTCAACATAGGTAATGCCGACAGTGGCAAGAGCTTCTTCTTAAATTAAAGAAGATCTGCTGCGCTTATGCCTTCAAACCCGAAAACAGTGGTTATTACGACACCAGGTGAAATAGCTGCTTTTTCTTCTCTTCCTCCCTCCTCACTGGCAGGGCAACAGAAAGATAACCAAGAGAGTACCCCCTGTAACGTAAATAGAGGGCATAGCACTAAGCTTTCTTCTACGGGGTTCTATAAACCACTGATACTCAGGTTTTATCACTGGATCATGGATTTACCTTGCCTGAAAGCTTTCCAAAAAAGTAAAGATACTGGCTTGACTTGCTAGCTTCCACTGCGGATATACTTTTTGACTTAGGATTGCTATTTGAGGGCGGGGAATAATCCAACTATTCTTAATAGCCTGCTATGCACCCTTGCTTTCTGCCTATTCCCCTAGTTCTAAGGAATTTTTCTAAGCTAGCTTTCTAACTATCTTGCTTTTGCGGGACTGCTTGAAAAGTTGTTTGCTTGCTCACTGCTTTACGAAAGCGCTTATCTTAAGACTGCCTTCAAGGCCTTACCACTAGAGGGGGAAGGGATCAAAGAAGGAAAGAATCAAGGGGCCAAGGTTCAAAGCTCAGTTTGCTGTTAACAACTATAGTATCGGGAAACCTCCGGGCAAAGGAAAATATCCCCTCAAATCTTTAACCTCCTTACAGCGGTAGCTCGCGAAATACCTATATCATCTGCTTAATATAATAAAGTAAGCTCGGCCCACCCTCGAAGGGAAAAACTGGCCTGCCAAACTTCATCGAAAGAAAGGCCAACTGGAAATGCAACCCTTGGCATGACAGGAAGAAGACGGGGGTGGATTTTTTTGCTCTAACTGGATGTGAGCATGGGAATTGCGTTTCCGAGCAGAGGGCGGAGAGTAATTTGGTGTTGCAGGATTGATGACCGGGAAAGGGTTGATAATTTGTTGGTTTGTTTTAGCTTGGTATGAATGAACATATTTTAGATATATAATATCAGAATCTCGCCATACTGCACGAGCAGTTGAGTACAGTACTATCATGCCTTGGCTCCTGACTCGCTAAGAGACTAAGCCGACAAAGGCACTGTTTCGCCTACCGACACCGCTCGCTAACCGCTTACCTTCTGTTACCCTTCAATTGGCAGGCCTTGGCTGAGTTTTAGAGGTTAGTTACACATCTATCTCACTTGTAACTACCTTACATCCACCTTTTCGGCTTAGGTTACTCAGTTCCCTGCCCGGGTTTTGGCTTTTCCTTGGCCTTCGGAAAGCAAAAAGTGCTTCGCGGATTTGCTTTCTCAGAGAACTGGGCTTCGCGCTGAGCTTATACTCAGAATTTGAAGATAGGTCTGCGCGCTTCGCTTGCTTGCCTTCCTAGAATCAGAGGAAATGAAGGGGGATAAAACTAGTTTCATCAGGAAAGTCCTACCTCCATTCGATACAGCTGCGGGGAAGAAGTTAGATCTCTAGGCGAGAAGAAAATGATAGCTAGAAAGCCTGTTTTCTTGAGGATCTTTAGAAAAGAATCAAGCCATTAGAATACCCTAAAATCTTAGGCAATCAGGTAATTAGTATTGGTATTGAAATTGGTAAATATATATATTGTTTATTGTTCTTGTTTTTAAATAGAGTATAAAGAAGTACTTTTTTATTCACTGACCGCTGGGACAGATCTTATTTGAAAGAAAGTTAGCAACCGTTGGCTTGCAGGACCGAGACCGTACTACTGGACTGGCTGACTGGGCTGGCTACTCTCTGTGCTCCCCGCTCCCAGCTGCTATAGGAAGAAAGCAAGGCCAGAGTGAGGGTTAACTGATTTAAGGGGTTCCAGGCTCCAGGCTTAAGAGCCGAATTAGCCATTGGGATTGGTGTACAGACAAGACTGATTTAGATTCGCGCAGAACCCCTTCTTTCAATGTCTTGCAATAAATGCAATAAAAGAATACGCTCTTTCGACAGAGAAGTGAACGACTCCGATCTGCTGTTTTTGCCCCTATGTCTTCCTAGGCCGTCTAGCGGGCCATTAGCTTTACAGTTTAGCAGACCTACCCGCCTTGGAAGCTTTCGATTCTTTCCATGTAGGCTAGTGGTGGATGCCGGTCTATCGGTTAGTGGGAGAAGTCGTAGAAGTGGCCATTTCCCTTAGTCCGTCAAGCCTGTACTATATCCTAAAACAGTTCATTACGTAAGCATAACGTCTAGTGGTCGATTCGTTCTAAGTCTTCGATTTGGCCCGAAGTGATGAATCAATCCATCCTTCTTTACGGTACCGTAGGCTTTCCCACCTCTATCTTATTAAACTAGCTATCGTTCTACCATTGTTCTATAGTATGGTAATCCTTTTACTAACTCCAGCTCAAGATCTCCTTCGTTCGTGGTGGCTGGCTTTTCTTTTTGCTTTATTGTGGATTTTGGTAATGTAATATAGGTAATTTTAAATAGATAAAGGAACCGGAATGAATTACTTTGAGTAGGCGATGACTGACAGGCTGATACGATTTTCCTCACTTACACCTCAATCAAGGTGCGAGGCGAAAAAAAATTACTTGCTTCGGGAAAAGAGGGAAAAAGGATCCAGTCAAGGAAAAAGCATTGCACCCTACTAATACGATCGATACCGAAATGGTGAAAGAACTCAAGCCCCATCCCCTCGATCTATTTACCGACTGAAGGCAATGGCCCTTAATAAGTGAAGCGATAGGCGAATGGTTCTACAACAGCAAGCACATGAACTCGCTCTCATAGACAGACATTGAAATCGAAAAAGTTTTAGAAAACCTGGGATTTTTGGAATCACTCCCAATCCGCTTTTTCTCATCTTTAACCTCCACTCTAGACTAAGGAGAAAGAGAGGCATAAGATTGCTTCTTCTGAGGGACAGTATAATAGGGAAGCCCCGCTTTTAGGGGAATGCTCTTGGTCCGCTTTCGATGTGGTCAATTCAGTCCTAGCTGTCCGGTCTGCTTGTCTGAAAAGAATTCCATTCCTAACAAGTAGTCAAATCGTGGAAGGTACTTCTAAAGGTGTGAGCGAGCAAGCTTATGTGCCGCCATGGGCATATGCTTTATTCGTAGTCGTCTAAGGTTCGCGGGTGGTATCACCATTGACGATTGATTAGAGCATTTTATCCTCCATCCGAAATGCGGATTCAATAAGTATATGAAGTGGCAACAATCACTCTAAAAAGAGATATGGATACAAGAGCTCCTAATGGAAGACTTACCGAATCTGGATGCCGCATTTATTCAACTAAGAATTCTCTTCTTGAGACACCTTCCTCCAGGATAAGTAAACCTTGCCTTAGGTCAATCCCTTTTTGAACAACCTCTTCTGATTCACTTCCCTCACCACCAGCAGCTTCTATTTAGTCTCATCAGCTTTGGCGAATCCTATCGTAGTTGTTCAGCTGGCCGTCGAATCATATGCCGAGCATTTCCACTACGGATATCTGTCTGTGTCAGCATCTCTTCCAACTACCATGTCGATTCTAGCTTAAGCGGATGAAACTGACCTTCAATAAAGCCCCTTTTTCAGTCTTTGCCTGTGCTTCAAAAGGGGAGCTTGGAACTATGCCTCCGGGCCTTGGTCTATTATCTATTATATTCATAACCGATGCTGGAATTTCTATCCTTACGAACCAGCCTTGGCATATCTTCCTTCTCAGAACAGAACCCGGTTCACCTTTCTAATTACGTATGATATTATAGTGTCTTGTTTCCTGCTCTTCTAGTAAAGAAATTTTACTACATTAATCAACTTAGGAAAGAAGAAAAGACTTAGATAGCCACTATCTTGAAAAAATAACTTTAGCTTCCTATTATTGATATTGCATAGTCTCGATTTAGGAGAAATGTTGCTAAATAGTTTGTTGTGTCGAAAAATCGCGGGTAAAAGATCTTTACTATATAAAGAACTTGAATCAAAGCATCGAGAAAGAAAATGTAATTCGAAACCTGGCCCAGCCTTAGTTCTGATGAAATGATTCTTACTTAAAGTCCTGGTGCAAAGCCTAGCTCAGATAGAGCCAGCCCATGGAGCGCACCCTAGCCCATCATAGAGTCCAAGAGCCATAGATAGACCCCAAGAGTCCTCCCAATATCTTCTCACCTTGTGCTTGGGCCATGAGCTGTTGGGAATCTTGGACAATAGGCGTAGGCTCCTTCGCTAGCTTCCTTTCCTTTGGTTCTTTCTACTTCTTTTTGTCTAAAGACAGACTAGTCGCTATGCTATTTCTGTTCCCTTCTCCCCATTCCCTTCTTTGCTTTCGGGCGAAGTCAGTCTCTTTCTTTTGCTCCATTCCCTTCCTCGCCCTAAAGCCGGAGAGATTGGCCGGCAAGGTCTTCTTCCTTACTTGCACCTGGCTCAAGGCGAGAACGAGTGAAAACCCGGAAATCGTAGAAAAAGAAAGATAAGACGCAGGGACCCAGAAATCTCTGACTTTCAGATCCCAAGTGAGATGAAAGGCCTTACTCTTGCCGGAATGGAATAAGCACTAGACCGAGTTCGGTCAGATCAATAGTTGGCTTGGGGCAGGGGAAGAGGGGCATAGCCAATTAACATTAGATTGATCTTTCTCCTTTCTTTCTCGGGTAGCAATGAAGGTAGGCAGAGTGGATTAGCAGATCGAAGTGCAAGAGCTGAGCTGCCAAACGAACATTGGGCAGATTTCCATTGTGAGCCAGGAAAAAAATATACCTCATTATTTAAATGAGAAGTCCTTCTAAGCCTGGTGTCGTGTAACCTCTCTACGAATAGAAAGGGTAGTGGGAAGGTGCGGGGATTTGCTTTTGCAAAGATCTCTTTCAGGCCTATAACTACCTGTCCTCGACCAAGCCATTCAATCAATGCTTTCGGGTTTAAGAATCCTATAAAACTCTTCCAAGAGCCCCTTGCCTTTTCGCATCGAGTCTGATAGGGAAGAAATTAGAGCAAAGCCACTTCACTTATGAGTGAGCGGATAAGACTCTTAACTAACCTAAAATGGTAGCTATCCTTTGTGCATTTAGCCATTCCTATATCCCAACCTTTCTTTGACGCTCTTGTGGTATTAGCTTAGGGACCTCTCCACCCATTGGTCTTCTGGAGACTAGAATCTTAATCTCTAAAATGGTAAATCAAACGAATGACTTTCGTAATATCCCCCTCCCACTGCTTAAAGAAAGATTTCCATAGAGACGACTGCTACTTGATACAGACAGGGGACAACTCTTTTTCAAAGGATGACCCATAATAGGTTATGAAATAAAAGAAAAAGATAGAAGGGTTCACAGGCAGGTATACAAGAAAGATCGACCTTTCTTTCGCCTGTGATATGGGCTTTCGATTTGTTATTATGGAGTCGGACTCTTTGGCTTGTCTCCATTGCCTTTATTCGAGTAACTTTCATAATCATCCTTCTTCAACTATCATCCAGGCTTGTAGAGATCTTTTGGCGCGGGATTGTCATTGCATCTGTCAACACACACATCGGGAGGGAGAAGCTGGCTGCCTCTTCTCTTGGCCATCGTGGAACTCGTCTATGACCCAGAGATCATAGTGATTTTGAGCACTCGTGAAGTCGTTCTTCCTCGACTCGAGCTGGCTTAATAGAATAGATATTACGAACCTTTTGCATGAAAGAGAACATGAGGTTTCGTACTCGGGCTGCCGTAGACGAAGAAGCTGCTTTTTTTGGATTGGCCTTTGAAAGCATAATTGGCATGCGATCCAATCGAGGATTCTCCTTTATTTTCTCGAAGCCTTACTCTTCAGGAGTCTCCTCTTTATAATATAACCTGCTTGAGTCTCTCCGCTAGAGTGGCTTGGAACGGTTTCATGTGTTGGACATCCTAAAAGATGTTCCTTAGAAGGTTATAAGACTTTTCAAACATTCCAATTTTTTCCTTTTTAACTTTCAGAAAACCAAGGAGGTCAACGTGCAATGGGTGTAATCACTCTCGATCTCGACATTCAAGAAAGGCTTTCTAATCAATTGTCATAGATGCCCCGACTTCCTCTAATTTTTTTGAAGGCCTTGGCTACACAGATATGGAGTAGTTCCGTAAAAAAAGCATAAGTGCTTTCAAGATTAGAAAGACGGGGGGAAAAAACGCGTTATGGCAGATATTCAACCATTTACTGTGACAGAATCCTTTTAAGCATAGTCTCAATTTGACGATTTTGCTCACGAACCTGCAGATCGAAAGACTGCTGAAAAACATCAATCAAGGCTAAATAACAGGTTCGATTCACGATCGAGCCAGAACTTACACCTTAATCTTAATTGCGAAAAGAAATCGCCAAAGAACTAGCTTAAGATGAGGAATCATCTGCACAAAAGAATTTGACGGTTTGATGTTCAGGATCAACCTTTGAAGAAAAACCTACCTAAACAAAGTAGATTTTATGTCCTGGATGGGATGAACCGGTTAGTTGCCCGAGTGAAACGGAACGCTCTTCATTCGCAGGCAGTTACGGGGGGCTTTGCTTTTAGCTGTTAGCCTTTCTTTTATAGCTAGCCGACAAAGGTCGAACTATCTGACTTCTTTATTGAAAGGAGATAACTAACTGGCACCTTACGAAGTAGTATACTTATTTTGAGTAGTAGTAGGAGGCTTCACATACTCTTACTACTCTAGAGATAGGATAGCACCCCTTATCCCGAAGTTACGAAGATTAACAGTTATTTGACGCCGGGAGGTGACCCGGTCAAGCGCTGAAGCTGAGTATAGAGCTATGGCTCACGCCGCATGTGAACTAATGTGGCTCAATAATCTCCTAACTGAGATTAGAGTCAAGGGGTGTTAACCTATGGAAATGCATTTTCAAAATCAGGCGGCTATCCATATATCCTCTAATCAAGTCTTTCATGAGCGCACGAAGCATATTTCAGTGGCCCTATATGGACTTCATTCGGTAAAAGTATCCGCTTTCTCCTTCAAAAGATTGGTTGAATCTCATTATACCACTAATAGCCGTCCCCCCGTTGTTTGACCTAAACAGCCAATCAAGCCCTTACGCTCTAACCATTAATGCTTCTTTCGAGGAAGACCTGCCGCCTTACTTAGTGAAGTAAGGCACACTTCCCAAGAAAGAGCAAGGAGCTAAACCAACGATAACAACATGCATCTCTAACTATACATAACCGCATTCACAGAGGGGGGAGGGTCGCCCTAATTAGTCAGTTTCGGCAGCGAGGAAGGAAAGAAGAAGAGGCAGGGATAAATACGTCAGTGAAGTTCTGACTCTTAAAGATCTAGCCGACCGCTTCGACTGTGATCCTTTCAACCTTCATTTCCTAGGTTCCGTCATCGTGTCATCTTTGGCTCGAATCTAGTCTGGATCGATTGGTTAGTGGATGGACAGACTAAACGCTTGGCCTGATAAATAATGTCACCTAAATATTCAACTTAGGATTGGTCCTCTCGTGGTATCACTCTTGGACTGTCCAGTTCCGATCATTTCTTTCTTACATATCCGGAGTCTGTTCTCCTAACCCTATTCGAAGCTCATTTCTGACCTTCCCTCTCGACAGGGCTAGAGGAATTCATTCTCTCGTACTTGAACTGCTGTAGACAAGAAGTTCAAGCCCTAGGGAAAAGCGTAGCGTAGCGTAACGAAGCGCTTCTTGTTCCTTCGGTTAAGACAGCCTATGTTCTAATATGATATTGAATCTGTTGAGTTCTTATCCCACTTGACTTGAAGGACTGTTGACAGGGTTAGGGTCATGTCACTCGGATAGGAAGGAATGGACGGGCAGCTTAGACTCTTCCCCGCCTCGAGGGCGGCTCTTCTGACTTCGGTTGGAGGGAAAGATTCTTTTGGAATTGAAGATAGGGTTGACTTGCTTTCTTTGTCTTTTACTTGCTGAGTTGAGTAGAGTAGTTGATTAGTTCAAGACTGGACAGGACTTTCCTTCCGACAACCAAGTCAAGTGTGAAGCAGACTTCATCATCTCATCTCTGCGCACTGTCTCGTCTGCTTCGCTCCTCTCCCTAGAGGGCCGGAAAACCCTTTTTCTATGGTATGGGGAAGGAAGCTGAAACCACCATTCGAATAAAGGGCGGGGGGTGCCCCTATTTGTATGCGCATTCACACGACGGGCATGTTCCAAGATCTCCCGCAACGAGAACCTAACACATGGTTTATTGATAGTAAGCTGATTCAAAAAATGGATCATAGGTTGGTTGAATATTTAGTTCCGCTTAGGCTACGTGTTCTGTTCACGCGCTACTAAGCCGCACACAGGATCTTAGACAGGTTTCGTCCCCTTTCGGGAACACCTTCTTACTAGTAGGGGCTAAGCCTGATGCAAATATACCGAAAAAAGAAGATATCTATGGTCGATTCTACGAAGAGTAGATTCGCCCCTTATGTTATGGCTCGTCTCGCGCTTAGTCACTCGCGGGATTCGGATAGGGGAGCAGCAAGTCTTTTCTGAAAAAACTCGCAGTTCTCCCCTTTATCTAAAAAAGAGATATATTTTTTATATACTAACTCTTTGGTTGGATCGGACAGGGACTTCTAAAAAGATCTTTCCACTCATTCATCATACTCAAAGTCGAAGTCACGGCATGGGGGGCTCGGAAAAATAACGAGAATCGGTGTCGTGATGGTGCTACGAGATGGCGATTTATCGTATAGAAGAATAGATCCGCGGACCTATTGATTGACCATAGATGCGAACCGATCGACTGCTATCTAAGAGAAGATAAGTAGTTCTTCTATCGTTCAAGGGCAAGGGGAGAAGATGTAGCGGCTTGCCTAGATCTCGTATTTCCCACGTAGTCCGTCGGTCAAACCAACGATTCTCTTCTCAAAGTAATAGAGAGATTCTTTTTCTGGTATGTAACTCCGCGAGCTAGGAGCGCATCATCGGGGCAGGGCGAAAACGAACATAGGATCAGCATCATGGCCCTTTTCTTCTTTCTTTTGTTTGTGTCCGGTCCGTTGTGTGTGTTTTTTTTTTAAGGCTTATCCGGGCTCTGGGGCATCCCTTTCCTCTTCTTTCTTTTGCTGCTGATCTCACATCGAGAGCAGCTCCTTCTTGTTCAGGGTCATCAGATGAGAGATCTTCCTCCGACTCCGAGAAATCGGTCAAGCGGGAGGCTACCCTCGACTCACCTCTCTATCTATAAAAATCCCTCCCCAGAGGAGAGCAGAAGCTCCAGGATGAGTATGTCCTGGATTCCCGGATTCATTCTCGTCCTGATCCACCATGGAATTTTCGGAATCTACAAAAACATTCTAGGAGAGGGCTCGTAATGATCTTCTCAAAGATCAAAAGGTGCTGAAGTGGCAGGATAGGAGGGGATCTTTAGGTTTTTGTGAAAGGGATGCTCTTAGCATGTTATTGCTG